TTGATAGATTCGCCCTCTGAAACAAGAAGTTCCGGTCCTGGGGGGATAATATCAACCACTTGACGTCCATCCGATGCATCCACTATGTTTATTTCGTATCCTCCTTTTTCTTTTCGTATAATTTTGCTTACTATACCTGATGCTGTAGCATTATAAACATTATTGTTACTCTTGCTACCGTCGGGATAAATCTGACCCCTTCCCCTGTTCCCGCCTACGTATATGGGATATTTTAAGAAGTGAACATCTTTCTGAGTAGCGGGGTCTGGGGAAAGAATAGGAAAAGTGACTTCGCTATATTTCTGACCAGGAACAGGACCTATCACAAGAATATTTTTTTTATTAGGGCGATAGTTCTGAAAAGACAGATTGCCTATCTTTTCTTTAATCTCGGGCGAAATACGATCGGGGGGGGCTAATTCAAACCCCTCAGGTAAAATAAGAACAGCCCCTACATTCAAAGCTCCCTTTTTTCCATTAGCAAGAACTTGTTTCAGTTGCATATCATAAGGAATTCGAACAACTGCTTCAAATACAGTATCAGGAAGTACCGCTTGTGGAACCTCGATATCCACGGGTTTATTAGCTAAATGGCAATTGGCACATACAATACGGCCAGTCGCTTCTCGTGGATTTTCATAACCCTGCTGTGCAAAAATGGGATATGCATTTGAAATAGGTGCCCTAGCTATTATATATATTATGAGCGATATGGAAATGTATCGAGCAATCTCTTCCTTTATCCAAGAAAAAAGGGTATTTATAGTTTGCATGGTCCAATCATTGGTATCGAAAATTTATACAATAAAATTAGGTAGGTTCCTAGTCTAGTATAGTTCCCTATCTATGATTCTGCTATTTACTAAAAAAATGTTAATGGAATATAGGAGGAATCCCTTGTATGAGTAGAAAGAATAAGTACAATTTTTAATGTTTTGCTTATGTACAAAGTAACAACCATTATAATTTGATCAGTGAATCATTTTTCAGTCATTCATTGAATGATAAATCACTACAAGTGAGGGAGATACACGATTTAAATAACGGAAGATCAAATATTTAAAAATTGTATCTAGAATGACCGGAAAAGTGGAAACAAGGCCGGATATAATTTGATCGTTATGAGCAAATCCAAAATCTTTGTAGATAGAGCCAATCATTAGTTCCCAACCGTGGGGCGAATGGAATCCTATACATAAATCAGTTAATAAAAGAATTGAAAAAGCTTTTGGTGTGTCGCTTAAGTTATATAGGAATTCTTGAACCCAAGAGTTAAGAATAACAAGTTCTTCATTAACTAGAATAGAATAACCACTTAGAATAACGAAACAGATTATATTTGTTGAGAAGTTCAAAATCGTATGGATACAATCTGCATTGTGTATCTTGATCAATTGGATCGTTTCTTTGGAGATTCCGATACCAAGCTTTTCTAGATGTGTTTCCGGGTATTCCTTTATCATTTCGTCCAGGAGGAAGAGTTCCTCTAATTCTATGAATTTTTTTATAATACTCTTTTCTTGAATGATATTCAAGAAAATTTCGGATTGCCTAGTATCCCACCAATTAGTAACCCAAGATTCCAGACTTTTAGTAAATGAGAGAGAGATACACCAGGGCAAAAATACTATAGATGCAAGATATAGAAGGGGAATGAATGCTTTCTTTTTTGCCATTTTTTCGTCTTTGAATTTTAAATGAACTCACCTCATTCGTCGACTCCATATGATATTAACTAATATTCATATTAAGGATAGGTTCTATTACAAGTCATCGAGCCCATGAATCTATTCCCTGCTTTTTTTTTGTGTGTATGATTCAGTGGTTAGTACTTGAATTTAGAAATAATACAGAAATGGAATAAGAAAGAGTCCATTTCAAATTCGCACTTCCAATTCGAATAAAGATATTGTTTTCAACTATATCATTTCATTTGCTAAAATTCGAAGAAAGTGCCCCCTTTCGATAAATAAAGGCACAAAAGCGCCCCTTCAAGTAATGAATATTATTCGGATTTTGAAAGGAAAGACCTCTCTTTCTATCAAAATATCAAATTTTTTTGAAAAAAAAAGCATTCACTATTTTCAGTTCATTTTTCAAAATACTTCAATCGGTACACGCAAGAAATAAGCCAATTCAGCAGCTTTTTGCTCAATTTCTCGTGGAGTCAAATTCTCATCAGTACGAGTCAAGGGAATAGCCCCATGGCCTCTGATTTCCATATAAAGGACACGACGAGCATAAATACCCTCTTTAACTTCTATTCTGATGGACTGGATGTCTTTCATAAGGAATTGAAGTAAGATGCGACGATTTTTTCCAGGAAATCCCCAACGAAAAATACACACTATTCCTTCTTTTCTATCGAATCGATCATAACCACTACCTACATTCCACGAAATTGTGCACCACAAATAGGAGCTAATAAAGAGACCCGCAATCCCGTAGAAAGACATCACGATCCCCTGTGGAAAAAAAATTATTTGTGGAGACGGAAATAAAGATATAAAATTCCTACCAAGATAACTGGAAATTCCAACAAATAAAAACCCCAATGAACCTAAAAAAAGGATAAAGGCCCAGCAGAAATTACTTGTTTTTCGAGACCCCGCTATAAGTTCTATCCATATATGTTCTGATCGCCAATTCATATTAGATCTAGTTGCATTTTATTGAAATTGAGAGAATAACCCAAATGAATTTGACTTTTTTTGTGTGTTTCCGAAGTAACTCTCATCAACTAGCACTATTCCGATGTGAACTTTTAGGAGTAATTCATCGAATTGCTTAGATCTAAAATAATAACATCCACTTCGTATGATTCCCTATAGATATCTACATATGGATACATTAACTTTACATTTCAGATATTCGCCCCGATCCCGATTTTTTTCAAATAGCTATAATTCATTTACACATATCATGTTTGCGCATGCATAATAGCTTATGCTCGGGGGAAACCACATCACATAACATATTTTATTCTAATAAAAAAATATCTGTGTTATGGTCTAAGTCTAAGTCTTGAAAAAAAATAGATGAGATTTGGCCCCATCATATCTATATCTAAAAAATCTTGTTTTTTTGAACATGAAGAAATAAAGAAGCCATCGCAATTGCCGGAAATACTAGGCCCACTAAAGGCACCAAAATCGAGGGTAAGTTATTGAGAGTTGTCATAAAATGGATACCTGGATTTAATATTTGTACCTGTTATTGTTATATTGTTAGAAAGGTATCGTATAATCATTATAATTCATATATAATTATACTAAGTATAGCTAAACTAAGTGAGTATATGTGAGTACATAATTGAGTATATGTAAGTACATAATATTAATATATATAAATAAAAATAGAAAATAGAATTATAATATATCTAAATTATAAATAAAAATTTATATATATAAATATAAAATTATAAATTTATAAATATAATAAAACAAGGAATGTTGAACTAACTAAATAGAATTTTTCACCTTTCTACATTAATACATTATATATATGTATATGTATGAGAATCTCCTTTTTTTATTATCTTGTTTTTGTCTAAAAATTTAATAAACTTGAATAAAATTAAAGAAAGAGTTTCTTACAAATTCCCGAAAAATTTGTTATAATTCGATCCGAGAATAGGTATTCTTAGTAAAACTGGGGATTCTCAAAAAATATAGAATCTTGCATCTTTCTATACTTTTAAATTTTCTATATGTGAATTATATACACATAAGAAGGGAACGTGAAATTCTCGTTTTATTCGCCTTGCCTAATTTTCATTTCGCGGAAGAAAGAATTCTCTCTTTTTTTGTTTGATAGAGGTTTCCTGATTACTAATCAGGAATATCGGTAAAAAAAAATTATTCGCATAATTCTTTTTACAATTAAATCTTATGTTACCAAATGTTATCAAAGTAAAAAAAAATCCGAAGAATTGATTTTTACTTTGATTTCTATAAACTAAATAACTACTTGTTCTACACACAAAAAAAATAATAATAATTTCTATTTTTTTTTATTAAGCATCTACTTGATTGTTGATTGAATTTTGATTCAGAGGAAAGAAAGCATGGAGCTGAAATAATTCATTCAGAACGCCTTTTAAAAGATTACGCGGTACGATTGGATCGAATAGGCCCTTATGGAATAAATATTCAGCCGCTTGGGAGCCCTCAGGTACTGTTTTATTCAATGTTTGTTCAATTACTCTTTTACCCGCAAATGCAATGTAGGCATTGGGTTCAGCAATAATGATATCCCCCAACATACCAAAACTAGCTGTTACCCCACCAGTAGTAGGAGATGTAAGGATTGATACATAAAATAACTTTTTATTTACTTGATAATCATATAAAGCGGAAGATATTTTAGCCATTTGCATCAAGCTCAAACTTCCTTCTTGCATGCGTGCTCCTCCAGAAGCACACACTAAAATAAGAGGTAAAAATTGATTGGTAGCATATTCGATCAAACGGGTGATTTTCTCGCCAACTACCGATCCCATACTACCCCCCATAAACTGAAAATCCATAATCCCAATTGCTACGGGAATACCATTTAGTCGACCTGTGCCTGTTTGAACAGCCTCAGTTAATCCTGTCTTTCTTTGATAAGAATCAATACGATCTTTGTAAGATTCCTCTTCTAAATTAAATTCAATGGGATCCAGAGAGACCATGTCTTCATCCATTGGAGCCCAAGTATCTGGATCAATCGAAAGCTCGATTCTATCTGAACTACTCATTTTCAAATGATGTCCACAGTGTTCGCAAATATTCATTTTTGATTTCAAAAATTTCTTATAATTTAATCCATAACAATTTTCGCATTGAACCCACAAATGCCTGTATTTTGGAGTCACATCTAGATCATTAGAACTTTCTGTTTCTGTTATAGTTAAATCACTACCATCCGGGCTCGGTTTTATACTTGAACTCTGGTTTTCACTACTATTTCTGCTTTCATCAAAAATGTAACTATAAATGTAACTGTCACTATAATTG